TCCTAAAAGGAAAAAGGTTTCCATTGTACTAAGCTAAGGACGGGAAGGAAGAAAGCGAGTGATCTGGTAATTCCTCATCCTCAAAGCAGTCCTTCCTGTAGTCTCAACAAATAAGTAATTATAGGAGTAAAGTGTTGATATAATTCGAAGAAGCAAACGACAATTTAATTTCAAGTTAATAAAGAAAAAAAGTAAAATAAGTATGTAATCTAAGGTACTTTTTTACATTTCTAGGATTAAACAAAAGGATTCGCAAATAAAAGCGCTAATGCCACAACCAGTCCGTAAATTGTTAAAGCTTCCATAAAAGCTAGACTAAGCAATAAAGTACCTCGTATTTTACCCTCTGCTTCTGGTTGTCTCGCAATACCCTCTACAGCTTGGCCTGCAGCAGTACCTTGACCAACTCCGGGTCCAATAGAAGCAAGTCCTACAGCCAATCCAGCAGCAATAACGGAAGCGGCAGAAATCAGTGGATTCATGGTAAGTTCCTCACACCAAAAAAAAAGAAATGGTTAATGATACAATCAACCAATGAATTATTACTTAATTTTATCATTAAGTTTGATCATTAAGATCTATTGGGTCGGAGTAACTAAAAACTAATGATAATATTACTGAATCGTCAGAACTACTTCGATATCTCATTTTTTGTTTCTACCCATGATGAAGTTTTTGTAAATCCATATACATACGGCTCTAGTTATTGCATTTCTTTCTTTCCAACCATTCTTTCATTCCATCCTTCGTTCTTTACTCTTCTATATCCTTGAGTTCATCTGTTTTTTCATCCAATACACAATCACAAATGAAACAGAAGAAAGGACTTGACTTATCTTGTAATCCATCTAATCTAAATGCAGTAAACTGCAATCAAATCAATATATGCAATCATCAATATATGCAATGGATATCAATATGATCGATATCAACGATATCAATATATCAATATAACGATATCAATATGTATATCAATACATATATATATATGTTTTTTTTTATTTATTTTGCTATATATATTGCTATCTATATATATTGCTATATATATATTACATATATATAGCATATAGTTAGATATATATATATAGTTAGTTAGTATATAGGTAAGGCATAAGGACTTCTATTTATATATAGATAGGACTATATAACTAGTGAATATCTAATATTACATATACATATTACATATACATTTCTTTCTTCCATAACGTAAACTGGCCACATTTTATATTGAATCGGATTATAGAATCATTCCTCGAAACCCACACAAAAAGTGGCTGGACTTATAGACATTACATACATCTAGTGTGACCTCCCCAACCCATCTTTTTTTTTTACAATTCCGTAATATCGTTCATCTTCTCTCCTACGACTCTAGGTCATATATTCATACGTATTTATATCTATTATGTTCTCCAACCAAGCAGATTATCTTGAACCATGCATGAATTGGGATAAGCTAAAAAAAAAAGACTATTTCGAAAACTAGTCAATGATGACCCTCCATGGATTCGCCTATATAAGCCGCGGCTAACGTTGCAAAAATAAGAGCTTGAATACCACTTGTAAATAATCCAAGAAACATGACAGGTATAGGAACTACTGAAGGGACTAAAGAAACAAGAACAACAACTACTAATTCATCAGCCAATATATTCCCGAAAAGTCGAAAACTAAGAGATAAGGGTTTTGTGAAATCTTCTAGGATGTTAATTGGTAAAAGTATTGGAGTTGGTTTGATGTATTTCTCGAAATAACCCAACCCTTTTTTGGTAAGACCCGCATAAAAATATGCCACTGACGTGGGTAAAGCTAAAGCAACAGTAGTATTTATATCATTCGTGGGCGCAGCTAACTCCCCATGAGGTAACTGTATGATTTTCCAAGGTAAAAGGGCACCTGACCAATTAGAAACAAAAATAAATAGGAACATAGTTCCAATAAAGGGAACCCAAGGTCCATATTCTTCTCCAATCTGGGTTTTGCTCAAGTCTCGAATAAATTCAAGGACATATTCAAAGAAATTCTGACCGTCGGTCGGAATGGTTTGTGGATTCCGAACAGCTATGATGGCTGAACCTAACAAGATAGCAATTACGACCCAAGAAGTGATAAGTACTTGGGCATGGATTTGTAAACCTCCTATTTGCCAATAGAAATGTTGGCCTACTTCTACACCCGATATATCGTATAACCCCTTGAGTGTTTTAATGTAACATGGTATAACATTCATATTGTCCTCTGATAGAAATTGAACTTCAAAAAAGGAATTAGTTTGATTCAACCATTTCTTTCTCAACTCACCAACTTGAATCATTAATCATATATTTAGGATACCAAGAAATCACATAACATCATAATATATATCAATATCCCCAGTTCTTTTTTTTTATCTATTTTAAAAAATTCAAAAAAAAAGTAACCGATCCAATAAATCTATGGAGTTGCCCAATAATTAACATTAACTAATTTTATTATTCTTAATCTTAATCAACGATTTCTTATATAGCTAGAACGACCTTCACAAATTGCGGATACTAATTTGTTAAGAATCAATCGAATTGAAGCTATAGCGTCATCGTTGGCTGGAATCGAAATATCTGCAAGATCCGGGTCACAATTTGTATCGATTAAACAAATCGTTGGAATCCCCAAAATGGCACATTCTCGAAGAGCCGTATATTCTTCTTGCTGATCAACGATGATCACAATATCAGGCAATCCCGTCATATATTTGATCCCACCGAGATATGTTTGCAAGGTAGATAATTTTCTCTTCAACATTGCTGCATCTCTTTTGGGGAGACGGTTGAGTTTCCCCATCTTTTCTTCTGCTCTTAAGTCCCTGAACTTATAAAGTCTCGTTTCCGTAGTGGACCAATTCGTTAACATACCACCGAGCCATTTTTGATTAATAAAATGAGACCGAGCCCTTATTGCAGCTGATGCTACTGAATCCGATGCTTTATTTTTGGTACCGACGATTAAGAAGTTTTTTCCCCTACTTGCTGCATCAAAAACTAAATCACAGGCTTCTGATAAAAAACGAGCAGTTCTAGCGAGATTTGTAATATGAATACCTTTACGCTTTGCAGAAATGTAAGGGGCCATTCTAGGATTCCATTTCTTAGTACCATGACCAAAATGAACTCCTGCTTCCATCATCTCTTCCAAATTGATGTTCCAATATCTTCTTGTCATTTTTTCCCACACTTCCTTTTTGTTTTTTCTTTTTCGTATTATTAACAAAGAGCCGAGGTACCTTGAAATAAATAATTGTTCCGATGGAACCTTCTACCGGGGATTGACCATTGATACACGGCACAAACCATAAATTTTTTTAATTACTTATTTTATTTATTACCAAATCAATAATCAGACCAGTATAGTTAAAAGATAGTTAAAGTGAAAATGAATCCGCTCTTAGGAATCATTAAATCGCATAAATGATTGTTCTGATGTCTCATGTAAATTTGTCTCATGGAAATTGTTTGTCGCGTAAGAACAAAATAATTCTCTATGGTGTAACAAAATATCTCTCATTTCCAACTCGAATAGATTTTTTCTTTTGATTTCCAAATAAAAGTTTTTGTCTTGCCTTGAACGGTGCACAAATTTTTGGAATCCGGTACCAACAGGTATAATCCCCCCCAGAACAACGTTCTCTTTCAGGCCTTTCAACCAATCAATACGACCTCGTAGAGCAGCTTTTGCTAAAACTCGAGCGGTTTCTTGAAAACTTGCTTCGGATATGAAACTTTGAGTATTCAGAGACGCTCTTGTTATTCCCAATGAGATTGCCCGATAACAGATCGATTCGTCCAAAGCGCGCCCTGCTCGTTCCGCTCGCAACAATCCGATTAATTCTCCAGGCGAAAAAACATTAGACATTCCATCTTCTGAAACCAACACTTTTGATGTTACTTGACGTACAATAATCTCTATATGTCTATTATGGATCTGTACCCCCTGGGATCGATAAACCTTTTGGATCTTATTAACCAAAGAGATACGACTTTGGGCTATGGTTAGCTCAGCTCCAATCAAAAACCCCCAGGGGATCCCAAGAATTCTTGGTATACGCTCGTTCCAACCTTCAACTCTCCTTTCGAGGTTCATCGATATTGAATCAATCGAACGCACTTCTAAGATTTGTTCTACTTTTGGAAGACCTTGCGTTATGTCACCAGATCTCGATTTTTCATATATAAATGTAACTAATGTATCTCCTTCGTAAAGGATTTTCCCATAATGACCATGAACAGTTGCTCCAGGAGTAGCCAAATAAGACTTAGCCGATCTTATAACTAAAAAGTCGACATTAACAATTAAAATTTGACCAGATTTTTTTACGTGTGGTTCGTATTTAAATAGACATACATTTTCACAAATAAATTGTCCAAGGCTAATTTTGATCGATGTCTCTTCACAATAATCATGATGGAGAAAGCACCAATTCAAATGGAATGGGTTCAAAATGATGTTACTGCATAGATCGGGATTATAAATCCTTCTATTTTCATCTATTAAACAGTATTTAAGTACTTGAAGTACTTGGAAAATCTGTTTCAAATTGTCAAGTAGCAAATATTTCTTTAACACGATCTGATTATGAGTTATTAAATGGTAAGATGAATAAAAATTCGATATTTTAGGTACAATAGCGCCTAAGGGACCTAAATAATCCCTAATTGGAATTAGGGGATCCGATTCTTTTGTCACATTGTTATATTTCGAACTATTGAATGGACCAATTCGAGAACAATTGGATGATGACAAAATTAGCAAAGATTGGCATTCCTTATTTCGATTCAACAACATACCAATAGTTCCTTGATGTTGGCTAAGTGATTGAATCTTCGCCTTGGAATAAAAAGGATTGATATTGGTGCAATCTAATCCATTATCGGGAATCAATCCGGAACTTGCCCTATCATACCTTTTTCCGGTATACGAAATAGTGGACTTGACTAACTCAATTCTTATGAAATCGCGAATTAGAT